GAGTATTAGGCATCAAAATTTGGATATTTTGGGAGGAGCAATAATAGACTTTTATTTGTCTTTCCTTTCTATTCAGTGATAGAACAAAAAATCACAAACTTGTTCATTCTTTTTCCATTAAATCAAACAAAAATGAGCAATTCCAATTCTATAAGGTTGAATAAAAATTCGATTGACCATTTGTTAGAATTGCTATGCTTAGTGTGTGACTCGTTAATTTTTCTTTAGAGTTAAGAGTTGGGATTAAAAAAAAGACTGACCCCTACTTAAACTTAATAAGTTACTTAAACTTAACTTAATAAGTATAATAAAAAAACTAATAACTAACTTATTGCTTCGTAATATCAATATCCCAAGAAACAGTCACTATATGAGATGAGTGGATCAATCATATAGTTGCAGCAACTGCAACTAAAATCTTTTCTATAAAAAATCTTATTTATGGAAATAATCTTATTTATGGGTTGGGTTGTGAAGCAAAAATAAAGAGATGTAGATAAATGGAAGGATGAGAGAAAGAAAGAACAAAAATATCAATGATATATGATTCCAATATGGATGGTCTATGAATTACCTCATAAAAGGCAATGTAATAAAGCATCAAAACTGAATAAATATAAAATAATAAAAAAATAAAGTGATATGAATAATAAAGAGCCTCGAGTTAATAAAAACTAAGTAGATTGACTCGAGAAGAGAAATTTTTTTGGGGAGCTCCATTGCAGAGTTCAGACTTAACCATTAATAGAGAAGCTATAGGAACGATGAAACCTGTGACTGCATAGGATTCTACTGAAAACAAATCCGAATAATTCATTGGGTGGGATGGCGGAACGAACCGAGAAAAAATGAATTTATTTCGAGAAGTCATGGATTGACCTAGAAATAACAAAAAGCAAAGAGTCAATATTCGCCCGCGAAACTTTAGATTACATTACAATATTTTGGCATCATTTGAGAAGGGTCAAAATAAGGATCATTATAAAAAAAAAACATTATAAACATTATCTATAATCCATAAATATGCATAATAGAAACATTCTATCTGTATATATCCCGTACATATATCTTCCTATATAACAAATTCAATATTGATAAATGTCTTTTTGGATTATTTTTTCCATGTGTATCTGTAATATGTCATATTAGTGAATCTTTTCATTCGCGAGGAGCTGGATGAAAGGAAACTTTCGTGTCCAGTTCTGCAGTAGAGATCGAATTAAGAAATGACCATCAACTATAACCCCAAAAGAACCAGATTTCGTAAACAACATAGAGGAAGAATGAAGGGAATATCTTGTCGCGGCAATCATATTTGTTTCGGCAGATACGCTCTTAAAGCACTCGAACCCACTTGGATCACAGCTAGACAAATAGAAGCAGGGCGAAGAGCAATGACACGATATGTGCGTCGTGGTGGAAAAATATGGGTACGCATATTTCCCGACAAACCTGTTACAGTAAGACCCGCAGAAACACGTATGGGTTCGGGGAAGGGATCCCCCGAATATTGGGTATCCGTTGTTAAACCAGGTCGAATACTTTATGAAATGGGTGGAGTATCTGAAACTGTAGCCAGAGCAGCTATTTCACTAGCTGCGTCCAAAATGCCTATACGAACTAAATTTGTCAGGATGGAGATGTAGAACTAAATGGTATATTGAGGATGAAAAAACAACTGCAAGTTTATTTATTTCTGGACAGAAAATATTTCTTTTTTTCTTTCCTTCATCCTTTCCATTAAAATAACAGATTCCAAAAAAATGATATGATTCAACCTCAAACCCTTTTGAATGTAGCGGATAACAGCGGAGCCCGAAAATTGATGTGTATTCGAATCATAGGAGCTGGTAATTATAGATATGCTCATATTGGTGACGTTATTGTTGCTGTAATTAAAGAAGCAGTGCCAAATATGCCACTAGAAAGATCAGAAGTTATTAGAGCTGTAATTGTACGTACTTGTAAAGAACTCAAACGTGACAACGGTATCATAATACGATATGATGACAATGCTGCGGTTGTCATTGATCAAGAAGGAAATCCAAAAGGAACTCGGGTTTTTGGTGCGATCGCTCGGGAATTGAGACAGTTGAATTTTACTAAAATAGTTTCATTGGCTCCCGAGGTATTATAAATAATACTAAATGAGACTATGATATATCAGAACATCTAAAATAGGATATATCAGAACATCTAAAATAGATCAAATTTAGTAGAGTAGTAGATGGTGTCTCGCGCATATACTTTTTTTATAATATTAAAAATTAAACAAAATAAACAAAAAAATGAAAGAAAATAAAACAAACAAAAAAGAGAACATGTTAATTATATCAAAATTAGAAGGCACCAATAATTATAGTTCGCCATGGGTAGGGACACTATTTCCAATATAATAACTTCTATAAGAAATGCTGACATGGATAAAAAAGGAACGATTCGAATAGCATCTACTAATATTACCGAAAATATTGTGAAAATACTTCTACGAGAAGGTTTTATTGAAAACGTTCGGAAACATCAAGAAGGTAACAAAAATTTCTTGGTTTTAACTCTGCGACATAAAAATAAAAAGACTAGGAAAAGAATACATAGAATTATTTTAAAGCGTATCAGCCGACCTGGTTTACGAATTTATTCCAACTACCAACAAATTCCTAAGATTTTAGGTGGAATAGGAATTGTAATTCTTTCCACTTCTCAAGGTATAATGACGGATCGAGAAGCTCGACGAGAAAAAATGGGAGGCGAACTTTTGTTATATATTTGGTGATCCTCCTCCTCCGGTATCCTAATTTTATCTCTAACTTCCTATTTTATAGAGAAGAAAAGTGAATTATATAACTTTTCCTCCATTAGTTGATACTTCAAGGAGCTTACCTGGAATGAAAGAACAAAAATTGATTCATGAAGGTTTAATTACTGAATCACTTCCCAACGGTATGTTCCGGGTCCGCTTAGATAATGAAGATGTAATTCTAGGTTATATTTCGGGAAGGATCCGCCGTAGTTTTATACGGATACTACCGGGGGATAGAGTCAAAATTGAAGTAAGTCGTTATGATTCAACCAGGGGACGTATAATTTATAGACTTCGAAACAAAGATTCGAACGATTAGATAATTTTTTAAGCATTCCTTTCATTTTCATGACGATACAATTAAAAAAATGCAAGAGACTTATTTTCTTCGAAGGAATAGATTCAACATTAAGGTAAGGAATAATAAATATGAAAATGCGGGCTTCCGTTCGTAAAATTTGTGAAAAATGCCGACTGATCCGTCGGCGCGGACGAATTATAGTGATTTGTTCCAATCCGAGACATAAACAGAGACAAGGATAACCCTAAAAAAAAAACTTTTTAAAATAAAGGAAGAACAAAAGGGGGATTTCTTTTAACATGAAATGGATATTTCCGTATCTTTTCTTTCTGTATATTTCTGACTCATAGTTATGAGATGATAAAATATGACAAAAGCTATACCAAGAATTGGTTCACGTAGGAATGGGCGTATTGGTTCACGTAAGAATGGACGTAGAATACCAAAAGGAATTATTCATGTTCAAGCAAGTTTGAACAATACTATTGTAACTATTACAGATGTACGAGGTCGAGTGATTTCTTGGGCCTCCGCTGGTACTTCTGGATTCAAAGGCCCAAGAAGAGGGACACCCTACGCTGCTCAAGCAGCAGCAGTAAATGCTATTCGTACTGTAGTTGATCAGGGTATGCAACGAGCAGGAGTTATGATAAAGGGTCCTGGACTTGGAAGAGACGCAGCATTACGAGCCATTTGTAGAAGTGGTATACGACTAAGTTTCGTACGTGATGTAACACCTATGCCACATAATGGATGTCGACCTCCTAAAAAAAGACGTGTGTAGAAATAATAAAAAAGGATTTCAAGAGAAATAAATGATTCAATGATCTGATCTAATAATAGTATTATTATAGTATGGTTCGAGAGGAAGTAGTAGGATCCACTCGAACACTGCAGTGGAGGTGTGTTGAATCAAGAATAGATAGTAATCGTCTTTATTATGGTCGTTTCATTCTGTGCCCACTTATGAAAGGTCAAGCCGATACCATGGGTATTGCCATGCGAAGGGCTTTACTTGGAGAAATAGAAGGAACATGTATCACATGTGCAAAATCTGAGAAGGTGCCACATGAATATTCTACGATAGTAGGTATTGAAGAATCGGTACATGAAATTTTACTAAATTTGAAAGAAATTGTATTGAGAAGTAATATACATGGAGTTCGAGACGCATCCATTTGCGTCAAGGGCCCTAAATACGTAACCGCTCAAGATATCATCTCACCACCTTCCGTGGAAATAGTTGACACAACACAACATATAGCTAATCTGACGGAACCGATTGATTTGTGTATTGGATTACAAATAAGGAGAGATCGCGGATATTGTACAAAACCAACAATTAACTCTCAAGATGGAAGTTATCCTATAGATGCTGTATCTATGCCTGTTCGAAATGCGAATCATAGTATTCATTCTTATGGGAATGGGAAGGAAAAAGAAGAGATACTCTTTCTAGAAATATGGACAAATGGAAGTTTAACTCCTAAGGAAGCACTTTATGAAGCTTCTCGTAATTTGATTGATTTATTTATTCCTTTTCTACATGGGGAGGAAGAGGACATTAATTTTAAATTAAAAGAAAATAAAAACAGGTTTATTCTACCGATTTTTACTTTTCAAGATAGATTAACTAATCTAAAGAAAAACAAAAAAGAAATTCCATTGAAATGTATTTTTATTGACCAATCAGAATTACCTTATCGGACCTATAATTGTCTCAAAAGGTCGAATATACATACACTATTAGAACTTTTGAGCAAGAGTAAAGAAGATCTTATGAGAATTGGGATAGAAGATGTGAAAGAGATATCAGACACTTTACGGAAGCATTTCGAAATTGATTTACCTAAGAATAAGTTTTCATTTTTTTTTTAATCCATTGTAATTATTTAATCT